CTAGCATTGGGTAGACCTCATACAATAACTGTCCTAGCTCTACCGTATCTTTTGTTTCATTTCTTTTGGAACAATCACAAAAACGTTTTTGATTATGGCTCTACTACCAGATGGAACTATTACAAAAACTTGTTTGGTTATGGCTCTACTACCAGAAATTCAATGCGTAATCTCAGCATTCAATGTGTATTCCTGAATAATCTAATTTTTCAATTATTCAACCATTACATTTTACCAAGTTCAATGTTAGCCAGATTAGTCAACATTTATATGTTTCGATGCAACAACAAGATCTTATTCGTAACAAGTAGTTTTGTTGGTTGGTTAATTGGTCACATTTTATTCATCAAATGGGTTGAATTGGTATTAGTCTGGATACGGCAAAATCGTTCTATTAGATCTATTGTACTTATTCGATCTAATAAGTACCTTGTGTCAGAAATGATAAATTCTAGGGCTCGAATCATTAGTATTCTCTTATTTATTACCTGTGTCTACTATTTAGGCAGAATACCGTCACCCATTATTACCATTCTTACTACGAAACTGACAGAAACCTCAGAAACGGAAGAAACAGATGTAGAAATAGAAACAACTTCTGAAAGGAAGGGGACTAAAGAGGAACAAGAGGGATCCACCGAAGAAGATCCTTCTCCTTCCCTTTTTTCGGAAGAAAAGGAGGATCCGGACAAAATCGATGAAACGGAAGAGATCCGAGTGAATGGAACGGAAAAAACAAAGGATGAATTCCACTGGTTTGAAAAACCTCTTGTGACCCATCTTTTCGACTATAAGCGATGGAATCGTCCATTGCGGTATATAAAAAATGATCACTTTGAAAAAGCTATAATAAATGAAACGTCACAATATATTTTTTACACGTGTCGAAGTGATGGCAACCAAAGAATAGCTTTTACGTATCCATCCAGTTTGTCAACTTTTTTGGAAATGATACAAAGAAAAATGACTTTGTACACAAATACAATGGAAAATGACTTCTCTTATGAACTGTATAATCAATGGGGTCATACCAAAGACCAAAAAGAAAAGAATCTAAGCAATGAATTTCTAAGTAGACTACAGGCTATAGATAAATAAGATAAAGAAATATTGATACAAAAGATAAATAGAAGAAAAGATAAGAAGAGATACGCCCTCCTCCTACATATTTTAGGCCCTCTCCAACAAAGAAACTCGTAATACCAACGCCATTCGTAATTCCATCAATTACTCGTCTATCAAAAAAATGAGTTAATTCAGCTAATCCTCTTAGACCCTTAGTAAAAGATGTTGCATAAAAAGCATCTATGTAACCACGATTATATGACCAACCATATATTATATTTATTAGTTTGTCTCCCCAAACGCGCGTCCGACCCTTTTTTAAAAATGCATTTTTAAAATTCAAATTTTGTAAAGATGAATAAAGGGGCTTATATAAAAGGGACGCTATAAGTATTCCAAAACATGCTATACTGACTGAAAAAATGGCATTTGCCAAAAATTCATACCAATCCACCGAATCAGTAAAATTTTTATGTAAAAGATTTATAGACGGAGTTAACCATTTTGATAATATATCCAAACCCATTCCTTCTTGATTCAAAGGAAGTGCCAGGGATCCCACGAACAAGGTAAATAGAACCAATACAAGCAAAGAGAATAACATAGTATTATCTGATTCATGGGGATATAAAAAACTTTTTTTTTTACAAGTTTTAAAATGAATAATAAAAGGTTGGTTGATGGTTTTTACCATATTATCAATTTGGTTTTGGTATGCCGTCTTAGAAAAAAAAGAAGCCTTCTCATTATTATTCATTATTAATAAAGTTAATAAACTTATATATCTATTTTTTTTTTTTAAGCCTTCTTTTCCCCATAGAGATACTGAATAAAAGGGACTCATTCCCATTTGTTTTCCACTGTAATTGTGAAAATGAGTATTTAAATGCCCTTCAAAAGTAAGTAAAAAAATTCGAAACATATAAAATGCAGTTAACCCGGCTGTGGAACAAGCTATTATTCCGAAAAGTGGTGAATATAACCAAGTATCATTAAGAATTTCATCTTTGGACCAAAAACAAGCAAGTGGTGGAATACCACAAAGAGAAAGTGTACCTAATAAAAAAGCTGTTTTTGTAATTGGGACATGTTTTGTTAAACCGCCCATAAGAACCATATTCTGACTTTTATCTGGAGAATATCCAACAACAGCTTCCATTGAATGAATAATTGATCCAGATCCTAAAAACAATAATGCTTTAGAGTAAGCATGAGTAATCAAATGAAATAAAGCAGCTCGATATGACCCCATACCTAAAGCTAACATCATATAACCCAATTGAGACATTGTAGAATAGGCTAAACTTCTCTTAATATCTTTTTGAGCAAGAGCCAAAGTAGCTCCTAATAGTACTGTTATTATACTTATTAAAGATATTAAATTCATTATGTAGGGTATTCCTATGAAAAGAGGAATAAGACGAGCGACAAGAAAAATGCCCGCTGCTACCATCGTAGCAGCATGAATCAGAGCCGAAATAGGGGTAGGCCCTTCCATGGCATCAGGTAACCATACATGAAGGGGGAATTGTGCCGATTTAGCAATTGCCCCGGAAAATACTAGAAAAACACAGAAATTAAAAAATAAAAAAGTAAACTCATTATCATTATTATAACTTAAGTTATTGAATATTTCGAACAAATCCTTAAATTCAAAACTACCTGTTATCCAATAAAGACCTAAGATTCCTAAAAATAAACCAAAATCTCCTATACGATTAGTTACAAAAGCTTTTTGACAAGCATTTGCAGCAATAGGTCGTGTGAACCAAAAACCTATTAATAGATATGAGCACATTCCAACTAATTCCCAAAAAATATAAATTTGTATCAAATTAGAACTCGTAACTAATCCCAGCATGGAAGTATTGAAAAAACTCATATAAGCAAAAAATCTTAAATATCCTTGATCATGAGACATATAATTATCACTATAAATCAAAACCAGAATTCCAACAGTAGTAATTAATATTAACATAATCGAAGTAAGTGGGTCGATCAAGTGGCCGAACTCTAAAGAAAAATCATTATTAATAGTCCAAGACCATACATATTGATATATGAAATTGCTATTTATTTGCTGAATAGCGAGATCTGCAGAAAAAATCATAACTATACTTAATAATAAAACACTAGGAAAAGCCCACATGCGACGAAGATTTTTTGTTGCCGTCGGAAAAAAGAGAAGCCCGACTCCGATTAAGACAGGAACTGGAAGTGGGACGAAAGGTATGATCCATGCATATGGATATGTATGTTCCATAAAAAAAAACCTTTTTCATTTTTAAGTAATTCTTTCCGATTCACCGGATCTTCTATCTTTCGCAAAAAAAAGTAAAAATCTATATATATATAGATTATAGATGCAAGACCAAAATTTAATCTTTCTGATTCTTTACCAAATCGTTCAAATCAATAAATCAAGAAGTTACAATTGGTTAAATGATATCACCCTTACTAGTGCAAAGTGAATAGTTATTTATTATGAATTCGTTTTTTTTTGTTCGGATAGTTCTAGTTTATTAATTATATTTAATATAAATGTAAAAAAAAAATGAATGACATATAATATTTTTTAGCCTTTTTTAGAGCAAAGTAGTATTATCTAAATTTTTTAGAGCAAAGTAGTATTATCTAAATAAAGAACTAGATGGATAATCAATAGTAAATAGTAAATAAAGATTCGTTTTTATTGAATATTTAATATTATTATATTAATACTAGATAGATGTCTTTCACATCCAACTATAACAATGAGTAATCTCTTGATTTTTGAATGGCAGTTCCAAAAAAACGTACTTCTATGTCAAAAAAACGGATTCGTAAAAATTCTTGGAAAAAGAAGGGATATTGGGCAGCGTTAAAAGCTTTTTCATTATCGAAATCTCTTTCGACCGGAAATTCAAAAAGTTTTTTTGTGCCGACAAATAAATAATCAAACATTGGAATACTCGGAATAAGAACTGAATCGAAACTGAATGACTTTTTTGTTCTATCCCTAGATCCTAGATAGAAGGAAGAACTATCTAGGATCTAGGGATAGAACAAAAAAGTCTTATTCCCACAGAGGATAAACTATGCAGAAGCTTATTATTTTATTAAGTTAAAGTTAAATATAACTGACATTCTAAAACCAGATAAATATACTCTATTAGTGAACACGTATTTAAATGACGTTGTATTCCTAAATTTTAATCTTTCCTAAATATGAATTGACTACTTCAATCTCGACGATTGAGTATGAATAGGTTATTATAATTTTGAGCAAGCCGCTATGGTGAAATCGGTAGACACGCTGCTCTTAGGAAGCAGTGCTAGAGCATCTCGGTTCGAGTCCGAGTGGCGGCATGGGATCTATTTTCTAAAACTTCTAAAAGAGATAGCCTAAGTCCTATTAAATAATTGAAGTAATTAAACTCCCAATTTGCATTCCGTAATTATAATTAAGGTACTCCCCCCTAAAAAAAAAAATAATAATATGATTTTATCGACTTTCGAACATATATTAACTCATATATCCTTTTCTATTATTTCAATTTTAATTACACTATATTTTATAACCTTATTAGTGGATGAAATCGGAGGACTAGATGATTCATCCGAAAAGGGCATGATAGCGAGCTTTTTCTGCATAACCGGATTATTAATCACGCGGTGGATTTATTCGCGACATTTTCCATTAAGTGATTTATATGAATCATTAATTTTTCTTTCATGGAGTTTATCCAGTATTAATATGCTTCCATATTTTAAAAAACATAAAAATAATTTAAGCGCAATAACCGCGCCAAGTGCTATTTTTACCCAAGGCTTTGCTACTTCGGGTCTTTTAACTGAAATGGATCAATCCGCAATATTAGTACCTGCTTTACAATCCCAATGGTTGATGATGCATGTAAGCATGATAGTATTGGGCTATGCAGCTCTTTTATGTG